GTTGTTCTTGTTTCTTTAGTGCCTTTAGTGGTTCCTATACCTGTAATGTTTCTTGGATTATTTACAAGCGGTATTCAAGCTCTTATTTTTGCAACTTTAGCTGCGGCTTATATAGGTGAATCCATGGAGGGGCATCATTGACTAATTTTCGAAATAGTTTTTAGAGAATCGCCTTGGTGAACATAAATATAAACATACCTAGACAAAGGGGTCTATACGATCTCGAGGACTAGTAAAAAAGATTACGATATTCGAGAATTGTAAAAAAAAAAAGGAAAGAGATCTAAAAGATCTTTTTCCTAAACTTCATTTTACCAATTTAGCCCCCCTTCCAATTCAATGAATATTCTCTTTAGAGTGATAGTGTCTTGATTGTTTTATTCAATAGTGTCTTGATTGTTTTATTCATTCAATTCCAATTTTAGGAGTCATAATCCGAATAAGAATTCTTTATTTGATTTGTTTACAATATGATTTGATTTGTTTACAATATGCGATTAGACTTTTCTAGAGCCATTCCCGTTTCAGTCGGGTTTTTTATTCAATTCACCGATTGACCAAAACAAAATATTGAATATTAATAAATAATCAATTACATCAACTTAGATCACTTATATTTTTATACAATGATTTACAATGATTCAGCCTAAGGAATTCGTCCGTTTAGTGTCCATTTAGATTGATTCTATCCATCTGAGATAATGATAAATAAAAGGAAGAGAAAATTTTACAGATTACAAAAAAAAATGGGTTGTTTAGCAGAGCGGGATCAAACTAGGTGTAGGGAAATATATAATGGCTATAAGCCAACTTTCCTGTGTAGATGTTTTGAAAAATGATTTTATAATCCGATTGAATCTAAGATACGAAACGAATAGTTGGTTTACGTTATGGACGAAAGACATGTATATGGAATATTAGGCATTAACTAGTTATATATTAGTATTAGTTAAAAGATATATCTAATCGGCCATATTACTGGGAGTTTAGATCGAGATTCCAATAAAAGTCCTTCTTTTCGGTTGTAAAACTGTAATTGTGAATTGAATATTGAATAAAGAAATTAAATCCCGAAAAGGGGCGAAGAGTTTGAATTCAAAGAATGGCTCGGAATAAAGAAAGAAATGAAAAAACAAAAGGTTGTATGAATTCACAAAAACGCAATGGGCAGAAACTAAAAATAAAAAAAGAAATATCAGATATCGAAGTAATTCTAATGATTTAATAATATTATTTATTACTTCAATTTGAAATTTTGAGTTGTTTCGACTGTATGAAAATCTTATCGCTGAAATAATTAAGTCATAGTTTATTGGTTGATTGTATCATTAACCATTTCTTTATTTTGTTGCGAGGAATTTATTATGAATCCATTGATTTCTGCCGCTTCCGTTATTGCTGCTGGGTTGGCCGTTGGGCTTGCTTCTATTGGACCTGGGGTTGGTCAAGGTACTGCTGCAGGCCAGGCTGTAGAAGGTATTGCGAGACAGCCCGAGGCGGAGGGAAAAATACGAGGTACTTTATTACTTAGTCTGGCTTTTATGGAAGCTTTAACAATTTATGGATTGGTTGTTGCATTAGCACTTTTATTTGCGAATCCTTTTGTTTAATCCTAAAAATACGTATTTTTTTATTTTATTGACTTGTGCTTGATGCTTGCTTTTTCAAATTATATCAAGATTTAACTCTTTATTTATTTTTCTTTATTTATTTTTCTTTATTTATTTTTAGTGGGACAATTATGGTATGGGAAGGACTGATTTGAGAATGAGGAAATAGTATACGAACGAACTCGCTTTCTTCCTTCCCCCTTCTTAGTCCAATCAAAACGTTTTTTAGGAAGTGTTGCAGGACAAATAAAAATTCGCAATTAACACGAGACCTAGTACCAAATTATAATAAATATTATTCTTATTAGAAATTCTAAATTTATAATTACCGAAAAAAGGTAAGTAAATGAATAGAATACGGATAAATGCATAAAAGAACAATAATATAGAAAATATCAATATAAATATGTATATAGAAAAATAGAAATATATAGAATAAAAAAGATAATTTAATTAATCTGTCTATATCTATAAAATAAGAGGAGATCCATATGAAAACTATAACCGACTCTTTCGTTTCTTTTGGTCACTGGCCGTCCGCCGGGAGCTTCGGGTTTAATACCGATATTTTAGCAACAAATCTAATAAATCTAAGTGTAGTTCTTGGTGTATTGATTTTTTTTGGAAAGGGAGTGTGTGCGAGTTGTTTATTTCAAGAATACGCTGGATTGAACCAGATGACCTCTTTTTTTTTTTTTCGGTTTAACTAGGAAAGAAAAGGTGCATGGTCCTGCGAATTACTTCTGAATAAATTAATAAATGAATAAATTAATAAGAAAATCGTTAAGAACCATAGCATTTCGCGGTTCATTGGTAAATAGACTTTGATTCTCTATCAACCAATAACGTGGGGCCATTAATTTAATATGGTTAAAGCTAAACTGTTTGAA